TGGTCTACGATGCATTGCCACTCGAAATAAAGATATTGGAATTGGACTTGTTAATCAATTCATAACCTTTCGAGCACACCCAATATATATTCGAACCCCTTTTACTTGCAGGAGTACATCTTGGATCTGTCAATTATGTTATGGCCGGAGTCCTACTCATGGTGACCTGGTCGAGTTGGGAGAAGCCGTAGGTATTATTGCGGGTCAATCAATTGGGGAACCGGGGACTCAACTAACATTAAGAACTTTTCATACCGGCGGAGTATTCACAGGTGGTACTGCCGAACATGTACGAGCTCCCTCTAATGGAAAAATAAAATTTGATGAGGATTTGGTTCATCCCACACGTACCCGTCATGGGCATCCTGCTTTTCTATGTTTTATAGACTTGTATGTAACTATTGAAAGTCGAGATATTCTACATAATGTGAATATTCCAACAAAAAGTTTGATTTTAGTTCAAAATGATCAATATGTAGAATCAGAACAAGTGATTGCCGAGATTCGTGCCGGAACGTCCACTTTTCATTTTAAAGAGAGGGTTCAAAAACATATTTATTCTGAGTCAGAAGGAGAAATGCACTGGAGTACTGATGGCTATCATGCGCCGGAATATCCATATAGTAATGTTCATCTATTACCAAAAACAAGCCATTTATGGATATTAGCAGGAGGTCTATGCAGATCCAATATAGTGTCTTTTTCACTCCACAAGGATCAAGATCAAATGAATGCTAATTCTTTTTCTCTCGAAGAAAGATATATCTTTGATCTTTCACTGACTAATGATCAAGTAAGACATAAATTGTTGGATACTTTTGGTAAAAAAGATATTGACTATTCAAAACCTTATCGAATCATATCCAAGGGTTGTTGGAATCTCATAGAGCCTTCTACTTCTATTCGTAAAGAGAATTCCTTGGCGAAAAAGCGAAGAAATAGATTCGTGATTCCCTTACAATATGATCAAGAACAAGAAAAGAAACTAATACCCTTTTTTGGTATTTCGATTAAAATACCTATAAATGGTATTTTACGTAGAAATAGTATTCTTGCTTATTTTGATGATCCGCAATACAGAAGAAGCAGTTCGGGAATTACTAAATATGGGATTGTCGAAGTAGATTCAATCGTAAAAAAAGAAGATTTGATTGAGTATCGAGGAGCAAAAGAAATTAGTCCGAAATACCAAATGCAAATGAAAGTAGATCGATTTTTTTTCATTCCCGAGGAAGTGCATATCTTACCTGGATCTTCGCCCATAATGGTCCGGAACAATAGTATCGTTGGAGTAGATACACGACTTGCTTTAAATATAAATACAAGAAGTCGAGTAGGTGGATTAGTCCGAGTAGAGAGAAAAAAAAAAAGTATTGAACTGAAAATCTTTTCTGGAGATATTCATTTTTCTGGAGAGGTGGATAAAATATCTAGGCACAGTGGCGTTTTGATACCACCAGGAATAGAAAAAAAAAATTCTAAAGGATCAAAAAAATTGAAAAATTGGATCTATGTCCAACGGATTACACCTATCAAAAAAAAGTATTTTGTTTTGGTTCGGCCCGTAGTCACATATGAAATAGCTGATGGGATAAATTTAGCAACACTTTTCTCTCAGGATCTCTTGCAGGAAAAGGATAATATACAACTTCGAATTGTCAATTATATACTTTATGGAAATGGCAAGTCAATTCGAGGAATTTCTCACACAAGTATTCAATTAGTTCGGGCTTGTTTAGTATTGACTTGGGACCAAGAAAAAAAGAGTTCTATAGAAGAAGAGGTTCATGCTTCTTTTGTTGAAATAAGGGCAAATGATCTGCTTCGTGATTTCATCCGAATTGAGTTAGTAAAATCCACTATTTCGTATACCGAAAAAAGGTATGATACGGCAGGTTCAGGATTGATTTCCAATAATGAATTAGATCATACCCATATAAATCCTTTTGATTCCAAGGCGAAGATTCAATTATTTCCCCAACATCAGGGAACTCTTGGTACGTTGTTGAATCGAAATAAGGAATGCCAATCTTTCATAATTTTGTCATCATCCAATTGTTCTCGAATTGGCCCCTTCAATACTTCAAGATATAATAATGCGACAAAAGAATCGGATCCCATGACTCCAATTAGGGATTTGTTGGGTCCTTTAGGTACTATTGTGCCTAAAATAGTCAATTTTTGTTCATCTTACTATTTAAGAACTTATAATCAAGTCTTTTTAAAGAAATATTTTTTACTTGAAAAATTTCAACAGACTTTCCAAGTGCTTCAAGTACTTCCATTTCAATACTGTTTCCTAGATGAAAATAGTAGGATTTATAATCCCGATCCATGCAGTAACATCATTTGGAATTCATTCCATTTGAATTGGTGTTTTCTCTATCACGATTCTTGTGAAGAGGCATGGACAATAATTAGCCTTGGACAATTCCTTTGTGAAAATGTATGTCTATTGAAATATGGATCACGCATAAAAAAATCTGGTCAAATTTTCATTGTTAATGTTGACTCTTTAGTTATAAGATCAGCTAAGCCCTATTTGGTAACTCCAGGAGCAACTGTCCATGGCCATTATGGGGAAACCTTTTATGAAGGAGATACATTAATTACATTTATATATGAAAAATCGAGATCTGGTGACATAACGCAAGGTCTTCCAAAAGTGGAACAAATCTTAGAAGTTCGTTCAATTGATTCAATATCGATGAACCTCGAAAGAAGAGTTGAAGGTTGGGACGAACGTATCCGAAGGATTCTTGGGGTCCCCTGGGGATTCTTGATTGGAGCTGAACTCACCATAGCCCAAAGTCGTATCTCTTTGGTTAATAAGATCCAAAAGGTTTATCGATCCCAGGGGGTACAGATCCATAATAGACATATAGAGATTATTGTACGTCAAGTAACATCAAGAGTTTTGGTTTCAGAAGATGGAATGTCTAATGTTTTTTTACCTGGGGAATTTATTGGATTGTTGCGAGCAGAGCGAGCAGGGCGTGTTTTGGACGAAGCGATCTGTTATCGGGCAATCTTATTGGGAATAACGAAGTCATCTCTGAATACTCAAAGTTTCATATCCGAAGCGAGTTTTCAAGAAACTGCTCGAGTTTTAGCAAAAGCTGCTCTACGAGGTCGTATTGATTGGTTGAAAGGCCTGAAAGAGAACGTTGTTCTGGGGGGGATTATACCGGTTGGTACCGGATTCAAAAAATTAGTACATCGTTCAAAGAAAGACAAAAACATTCATTTTAAAATCAAAAGGAAGAATCTATTCGAGTTGGAAATGAGAGATATTTTGTTACACCATAGAGATTTATTTTTTTCTTGTGCCCCAAACACTTTCCATGAGACATCAGACCAATCATTTACGTAATGTAATTTACTAATTCCTAACCAGAGGTTCATTCTTTTTACTTTAACTCTCTGGTCCGATTATGGATTTCGTAATCAATGAAATAAAAAAGAAAGAATGAAATGGTTTGGGTCGTAGATAAATGGTCAATCCTGGTAGAAGGTTCCGTCGGAACAATTATTTATTTCACAGGGTACTAAATCTCTTTGAAAAAAAAAAGAAAAATAGAAAGTGTGGGAAAATGGGAAGACGATATTGGAACATCAATTTGGAAGAAATGATGGAAGCAGGAGTTCATTTTGGTCATGGTACTAATAAATGGAATCCTAGAATGGCTCCTTACATCTCTGCAAAGCGTAAAGGGATTCATATTATAAATCTTACTATAACTGCTCGTTTTTTATCAGAAGCCTGCGATTTAGTTTTTGATGCAGCAAGTAGGGGAAAAAAATTCTTAATCGTTGGCACCAAAAAGAAAGCAGCGGATTTAGTAGCATTAGCAGCAATAAGGGCTCGATGTCATTATGTTAATAAAAAATGGCTTGGTGGTATGTTAACGAATTGGTCTACTACAGAAACAAGACTTCAGAAGTTCAGGGACTTAAGAGCAGAACAAAAGATGGGGAAACTTAATAGTCTTCCCAAAGGAGATGCAGCAATGTTGAAAAGAAAGTTATCTACCTTGCAAGCATATCTGGGTGGGATCAAATATATGACGGGATTGCCCGATATTGTAATTATCGTTGATCAGCAAGAAGAATATACGGTTCTTCGAGAATGTGTCATTTTGGGTATTCCGACGATTTGTTTAATCGATACAAATTGTGACCCAGATCTTGCAGATATTTCTATTCCGGCCAACGATGATGCTATAGCTTCGATTCGATTGATTCTTACCAAATTAGTATCTGCAATTTGTGAGGGCCGTTCTAGTTATATAAAAAATGGTTGATTATCTTATCATTAATCTTATCATTAAGAAGAAGAAAGAAGAAGATTAGTTTGTTTTTGGTAAACTCTCTTTGATTTTTACTATTTTGGTTTGCATCTTTTGGAGTTTGAACTATGTTTTGAACATTGAATAATATTTCAAATAGAAAATGATTGGTATTTTTTTTATGTGATTTCTCGGTATTCGAAATATACGATTCATAACTTAAATTCATGAATGAACATAGATGAATTGAGAAAGAGATGGTTGAATCAAAATAATTACTTTTTTGAAGTTCAATTTCTGTTAGAGGACAATATGAATGTTATACCATGTTCCATTAAAACACTCAAAGGGTTATACGATATATCAGGTTTAGAAGTAGGTCAACATTTATATTGGCAAATAGGAGGTTTACAAATTCATGCCCAAGTACTTATCACTTCTTGGGTTGTAATTGCTATCTTATTAGGTTCAGTCATCCTAGCTGTTCGGAATCCACAAACCATTCCGACCGACGGTCAGAATTTCTTCGAATATGTCCTTGAATTTATTCAAGACTTGAGCAAAACTCAGATTGGAGAGGAGTATGGTCCTTGGGTTCCTTTTATAGGAACGATGTTCCTATTTATTTTTGTTTCTAACTGGTCAGGTGCTCTTTTACCTTGGAAAATAATAAAGTTACCTCATGGGGAGTTAGCTGCGCCCACGAATGATATAAATACTACTGTTGCTTTAGCTTTACCCACGTCAGTGGCATATTTCTATGCGGGTTTTAGCAAAAAAGGATTGGGATATTTTGGGAAATACATTCAACCAACTCCAATACTTTTACCAATTAATATTCTAGAAGATTTCACAAAACCTTTATCTCTTAGTTTTCGACTTTTCGGGAATATATTGGCTGATGAATTAGTGGTTGTTGTTCTTGTTTCTTTAGTGCCTTCAGTAGTTCCTATACCTGTCATGTTTCTTGGATTATTTACAAGTGGTATTCAAGCTCTTATTTTTGCAACTTTGGCTGCGGCTTATATAGGTGAATCCATGGAGGGTCATCATTGACTAACTTTATAGTCTTTTTAGAAGCTTATTCCAATTCAAGCAATGCGGGGGTTTAATATAATCCACTGGGTTGGATAAGAAAATGCAAATAGCTACATGTATGTATATATGAAGAAAGATAGATGATATTGCAGAATTTGGAAGAGAAAGAAGGGTTGGGGATCTTACTACATATATGTAATGCCTATGAGTATCAATCCTTGTGTATGTTTCGAAGAATGGTTCCAGAATACGATTTCATAGAATAAAAAGTGCAGGTGATTTACGTTATGGAAGAATAAAAGTATATGTTATTTACTAGTTAAATAGTAATTATCCCTATCTCTTTTTTTTTTCTAGCCCATTGCATTTAGATGGATTCCCATATTAGCCCTTTTTCTATTTTGTCTGTGATTGTGAAATGAATGAAAGAGAAAGAATAGACTATTTTATAAACAAGGAAACGCAATGACTAAAACCGTATACATATCTATTTAAATAAGGTAGAAAGTCAAAATGGTATATCGAAGTAGTTCTGACAATTCAGTAATATTATGAATTCCATTTGGAGTTTTTAGCTACTTCGACCCGATATATTTTAGTGATAAAGATCAAAAAATAAAAAATAAGTGTAGTAAAGTAAATAGTAAAAGTAGAAGTAGAAAAAGAAGTAGATTAAGTAATAATTCATTGGTTGGTTGTATCATTAACCATTTCTTTTTTTGGTGCGAGGAACTTACCATGAATCCACTTATTTCTGCTGCTTCCGTTATTGCTGCTGGATTGGCTGTAGGGCTTGCTTCTATCGGACCTGGGGTTGGTCAAGGTACTGCTGCGGGCCAAGCTGTAGAAGGTATTGCGAGACAACCAGAAGCAGAGGGTAAAATACGAGGTACTTTATTGCTTAGTCTGGCTTTTATGGAAGCTTTAACAATTTATGGACTGGTCGTGGCATTAGCTCTTTTATTTGCAAATCCTTTTGTTTAATGTTTCATTTCATCGTAGAATAAAAAAGGAACCATAACTAAGAAAATTGAGAATTCTCAAATTCCATTAATAAGAAAGAATAAGCAGAGTTATACAAAAAGAACTCTGTTCTTTGTTAGTCCTATCTATAAGGGGAGAGCATATGAAAAATATAACCGATTCTTTTGTTTCCGTGGGGCACTGGTCATCCGCTGGGAGTTTCGAGTTTAATACCGATATTTTAGCAACAAATCCAATAAATCTAAGCGTAGTGCTGGGTGTATTGATTTTTTTTGGAAAGGGAGTGTGTGCGAGTTGTTTATTTCAAGAATAGGTTGGATTTCACCGGCTGCACTTTCTTTCTATTTATGTATTCTTTTTTATAGCAGAACTAGGAACAAAGCGTGCACAATCTCGACGAATTACTTCTGAATTGGATTTCATTCAGAAATCATATGTAAGAACCATAGCATTTCGTGACTAATTGGTAAATGAACTTTGATTCTCTTCTCTATCAACCAATAATGTTGAGGTCTTTTACATGGTTAAAGATAAATTGTTTGAAGTCCAGGCACAGCATAGCATGGTACTCTTTCTACCGCTACGTGAGTACCAAAAAGGGTGAAAAATGATAAAAAGAAAAAAGGAATAATTGGGAATTTATTCGATGTAGAACACTCATATGGATAAAATTATTTGAACCATTAACTGGAAAGATGGGTGGTATCTTCCCCCCTTTTTTATCCACTGCCGAATCGACGACCTATGTATTGTATTTGTATAAAAAAGAGAATTTTTTGGATGAAAAAAATCGAAATCTCATTCTAATAATAATGAGAATGAAGTTCAGAATTATATTCAATTTTCTTTCTATTCTAATAGAATTCTTTTTTCTTTAAAATCTTTTTTTTTTTAAGAAGTTGTAAATAAAGAACAAATAAAGAAACAACTTTGCTGACAATTTTTTATTTTTTGTCTGGTCTGAAGAGTCCTCCTAAGATTCTGATGTTATCGATATCTTTGAATACGAACAGAAAATAGAGGATAGGCTCATTCCATTCAAAGATATGGGAATGCCCATCAATCAAAGAAAAGATAAAAAAAACAATTGAGCGTGAGAGCCAAATGAATCGAAAGATTCATGTTTGGTTCGGGAAGAGATATGATAGTTGTGAAATGAATGGAAAGATAATCTACTTTCATTAAATGA